TTCATGCATTATTTTAATAATGTAAATAGACACATTTTGGGCTCAAAAATATACTATCAGAGGTTTTCCTGTTTCCGGGGGGTTTTCAGGAGTATTAGTGACTTCAGGAGTATAGGGGGGTAGGGGGGTTTTACGCGCAAAAACCCCAGGGGGCACATTTAGGTATTTTAAGGGGAGTAATTCATGTGTTATGTCCTTGATATCAGTTATGTAATATTTTCCAAGACATGAATTTTGTTACCATACATGACCTATTTATCAGTACATTTGAAACTATTCCTACCTTAACGAAATATTCATATGCTTGCACTCTGAAATGTCAAATGAAATGATAAAAAAGATAAGAAACTTATTACCCTCTGGAAGGAGTGCTGGGCATGGTGAGTAATGAGTGTAATGTACGCCACCATTAACTTATGCCAGTTATATGAAAGTATTGGGATAAACTAAGTATTTGCACCTGAAATAAGAACCAAATGCCAGTAAAATTTTATTACATGACATTATATGAAGTTTGTCCTTGAACTTCATTAATGATGTAGCACTGTGAGATCAACTGATGGTCGGTTCTTACTACATTAAATATTGGATATATTAATAGGATGCGATTTCTTGGTGTATCTTGACTTATGAATATTTGTGTTCGGTCTTAAACTTTCTTTTATCAGGGGTAATTTAATTGGCGTAGTTTAGATAATATGAATAGTTTAAATACAGGCACTGCAAAAGTTCCATGTGTGTCTGTAAACCAAATATATATGTATTTTAACCTGTTAATGTTGAATTTACATATATGGTTTAATACCATGAATGTTTGTATTGATATCAATTAATGGTGTTAGTACATATATGTACTTAAAAAGTTTGCAAAGAATAGTTTAATTTAGAATCCTAGCTTTGGGAGTTGGGGGTAGGAGTTAGAATCTCCTTTCTTTGAGCAGTAGGGAGGATTTTAACCTCCGGCATCCGGCTTACAAGACCGGCGCTCTAAAACTGAGCTACTAGTGCAGTGTCATTCAAGTACTTTGTTTTCTAGTCATCCTGCGAAAGGGGAAAGTACGAGGAAGAGGAAGAAGTACAAGAAAGATGCTACTTGTCCGATGATGATAAAGGGGTGTTCAACAGGCATGCCTCCGATTCAAGTAAGGATAGCGACGTCTGCAACGAGAGTTCAGAACAAGAATTGTGTGAGGGGTCGGAATGTGAGGCTTCGTTGTTTCGACGTGTGGAGGATGGGAACAACTATGAGCACTAGGATGGAGGCTAGGAGAGCTAGGACTCCTCCAAGTTTGTTAGGAATTGAACGCAGGATTGCATATGCGAAAAGGAAGTATCACTCAGGCTTGATATGAGGGGGAGTTACTAGTGGGTTGGCGGGTGTGAAATTGTCAGGATCTCCTAGGAGGTTCGGGGAGAATAGCGCTAGAGAGGTCAGGGCAATGAGGAGGGCTGTAAATCCTAGTAGGTCTTTGTATGAGAAGTATGGGTGGAAGGAAATTTTGTCAGCGTCGGAGTTTAGGCCCAGGGGGTTATTGGAACCCGTTTCGTGTAGGAAGAGAAGGTGGATAATAGTTGCGGCTGCAATGACGAAGGGGAAGAGGAAATGGAAGGCGAAAAAGCGAGTGAGGGTGGCATTGTCTACTGAGAAGCCCCCTCAGATTCATTGGACTAGCGTGTTTCCTACGTAAGGGACGGCGGAAAGAAGGTTGGTAATGACGGTAGCACCTCAGAATGATATTTGGCCTCATGGAAGGACGTAGCCTACGAAGGCTGTTATTATTACTAAGAGGAGGAGGACAACGCCTACGTTTCATGTTTCTTTATAGAGGTATGAGCCGTAGTAAAGTCCTCGGGCGATGTGCATGTAAATGCAGATGAAAAAGAAGGAGGCACCGTTGGCATGGATGTTTCGGATAAGTCATCCGTAGTTAACGTCTCGGCAAATGTGTGCTACAGATGAAAAGGCTGTTGCGATGTCAGAAGTGTAATGTATGGCCAGGAAAAGTCCTGTAAGAATTTGGATAATTAAGCAGAGACCGAGGAGGGAGCCAAAGTTTCATCAAACTGAGATGTTAGAGGGGGCGGGGAGGTCAACTAGTGCGTCGTTTGCGATTTTTAGGAGTGGGTGGGTTTTTCGGAGGCTTGCCATTAAGGGTTTCTGTAGTTAAATAATAACGGTGGTTTTTCAAGTCATTAGTCCTGGTTAGAGTCCTGGCAGAAATTATGACCTTTGTTATATTTTTATTTTTATTTGGTTTAGTGCTAGGGTTGGTAGCGGTTGCTTCGAACCCGTCTCCTTACTTTGCCGCTTTGGGGTTGGTAGTTGTGGCAGGTATGGGGTGTGGAGTGTTGGTGGGGCATGGGGGTCCTTTTTTATCCTTAGTGTTGTTTTTAATCTATTTGGGAGGAATGTTGGTAGTATTTGCCTACTCAGCAGCTCTTGCCGCTGAGCCTTACCCTGAAAGTTGAGGAAGTCGGTCTGTTGCGGTGTATATGGTGGTTTATGTAGTGGCGGTAGCTTTAGTTTCTGGTTTGTTTTGAAGTGGGTGATATGAGTCGTCTTGGGTGCCGGTGGATGAGCTTGGTGAATTTTCTGTTTTGCGTGGGGATGCGGGAGGGGTTGCTTTAATGTATTCGTCTGGAGGGGGGATGTTAGTTATTAGTGCATGGGTGCTCCTTTTGACATTGTTTGTAGTATTGGAGTTGACACGAGGGTTGAGTCGGGGCGCACTCCGGGCAGTCTAGTAGGAGAATATCAGGATTGCGAGGGCCAGGGTAATGAGGAAGAGGGCAAGGTATGTTTTAATCATGCCTTGTTGGGCGTTGCTTGTTGTTGTAATTAGGGGAAGGTTGAGGGAGGCTACTGCTTTAGGGCCTGATTTTTCTAGTCAGGTTTGGTCGATTATTTGGCTAGCAATTGTTTGGCCTAGGGTCAGGTTTAGTTTAGGGGTGAGTCGGTGGATGACTGCTGGAAAGAAGCCAAGTATGTTGGAGAAGTGGTGGGCGGTGAGTTGGGGTGTGGGTTTGAATTGTTTGCTTGTTAATGAGGCTAGTTCGAGGGCGAGGAGAAGGCCGGAAATTGTAACAGCCAGGGCTGCGAGTTTTAGTAGGGGAGGTATAGATATGACTGGTGTTTTAAGGGGGAGGATGTTAGAGGTGATTAGTAAGCCGGCGATAATGCTTCCTCAGGCTAGTCGTTTGATTGGGTTAATAACTGCTGGGTTGTTTTCGTTGATGGGGGAGAGTGAGTTGAATCGAGGGTGGCCTATTGACACGAAGAAGACAACTCGGAGGCTGTAGATGGCTGTGAAAGAGGTGGCTAGAAGGGTGAGGGTAAGGGCTCAGGCGTTAAGATGGGATGTGTTTAGTGCTTCAATGATGGCGTCTTTGGAGAAGAAGCCTGCAAGGAATGGGGTGCCTGTGAGGGCTAGGCTGCCGATAGTGAGGCAAGAGGATGTGAAGGGAGTGAGATGGTGTATTCCTCCTATTTTTCGGATGTCTTGTTCATCGTTTAGGCTGTGGATAATAGAACCGGAGCATAGGAAAAGCATGGCTTTGAAGAAGGCGTGGGTGCAAATGTGGAGGAATGCGAGTTGGGGTTGGTTTAGACCGATGGTTACTATTATCAGTCCTAGTTGGCTGGATGTGGAGAATGCTACGATTTTTTTAATGTCATTCTGGGTGAGGGCGCAGGTGGCTGTGAATAGAGTTGTTAGGGCACCGAGGCATAGGCAGATGGTTAGGGCTGTTGGGTTGTTTTCCAGGAGGGGGCTCATGCGGACTAGTAGGAAGATTCCTGCGACGACCATGGTGCTGGAGTGAAGTAGGGCAGAGACCGGTGTAGGGCCTTCCATAGCGGAAGGAAGTCATGGGTGTAGTCCGAATTGGGCTGACTTGCCGGTTGCGGCAAGGATTAGTCCTAGAAGTGGGAAGGTGAGGTCGAGGTCTTTTGCGGCTGCAAATATTTGTTGTATTTCTCATGAGTTGAGGTTTATTGCTATTCATGCTATGGCAAAAATTAGGCCGATGTCGCCTACTCGGTTGTAAATGACTGCTTGGAGGGCGGCGGTGTTTGCATCTGCTCGGCCGTATCATCAGCCGATGAGGAGGAATGACATGATTCCGACACCTTCTCAGCCGATGAAGAGCTGGAACATATTGTTTGCCGTTACTAGAACTACCATGGCAATGAGGAAAATTAGGAGATATTTGAAGAATCGGTTTATGAATGGGTCTGCGTGCATGTATCAAGATGCGAATTCTAGGATAGATCAGGTTACGTATAAGGCAATGGGGGTAAAAATGATTGAGTAGTGGTCAAATTTGAAGCTAATGTTTACGTCAAAGGTTAGGGTGTTTATTCAGTTTCAGTTGGTGATAATTGTTTCTGCCCCTTCGTTGAGGAAAAGGAATAGTGGGAGGAGGCTGACGAAGAAAGCGAGTTTAACAGCTGTTTTAACTTGGGTTAGTGCTCAGTTTGGTTCCCGGGGTTGTGGTGAGAGGGTTGTTAGTACAGGGTACGCGAGAAGTGTAAAGATAATGATTAGGCTGGAGGTTATTATTAGTGATGTAGTGTGCATAGCTGCTACTTGGATTTGCACCAAGAGTTTTTGGTTCCTAAGACCAACGGATGAGCTGTTATCCTTTAGGAGCGGCTCGAGTGAGCCTTGGGGTTCAACCAAGGTGGCGAAAATTAGCAGTTTTCGTTGCTAGCGAGCCTCTCTCGGTGGATAAGAGGAGTTTAACCTCTATTTTTAGAATCACAATCTAATGTTTTTGTTAAACTATATCTACAAGCGGCTCAACCTCAAATCAGTTCAGGTTTGAGGATTAGTAGGAGTAGGGGGAGGAGGTGGAGGGCCATAAGGAGGTGTTCTCGGGAGTGTGATGGATCTAGTGCAATGATGTGCGCAGGGAGTGGGCCTCGTTGGGTTATCAGGAATATGTAGAGAGAGTAGCCAGCGGTAATGAGGGTTCCGGCTCCTGTTAGCAGAAGGGTCCATCAGGATCAGTTAAATAGTGAGGTGATAATCATTAGTTCACCCATTAAGTTGGGTAGAGGGGGGAGGGCCAGGTTAGCAAGGCTGGCGATGAATCATCATGATGTTATTAGGGGAAGGGCTATTTGTAATCCTCGAGCTAGGACTATGGTTCGACTATGTGTTCGTTCGTAGTTGGTGTTTGCTAAGCAGAATAGGGCGGAGGATGTTAGGCCGTGTGCGATTATAAGGATTAGTGCGCCGGTGAAGCCTCATGGGGTTTGAATGAGGATACCTCCTACAACAAGTCCCATGTGGCTTACTGATGAGTAAGCGATTAGGGATTTAAGGTCTGTTTGGCGTAGGCAGATGGAGCCTGTTATGATTACGCCTCAGAGGCCGAAGATAATAAATGGGTAGCTTAGTTCTTTGGTAAGTGGCTCTAGTATAGTTATTATTCGTATTATACCGTACCCTCCTAATTTTAGGAGGACGCCGGCAAGAATTATGGAGCCCGCTACTGGGGCTTCAACATGTGCCTTAGGAAGTCAAAGGTGGGCACCGTATAGTGGTATTTTTACTAGGAATGCCAGGAGGCAGCCTGCTCATCATAGTTTATCTGCGTAGGTTGTAAGAGGGATTGGGTTGGAGTATTGAAGGGTCAGTAGGGAGAGAGTTCCGGTGTTGTTTTGGAGTAGTAAGAGGGCAACAAGAAGGGGTAGGGACCCTGCTAGTGTGTAAAAGAGAAAATAAGTTCCAGCGTTGAGGCGTTCTGTTTGATTACCTCAGCGGGTAATGAGGATGAGGGTTGGGATAAGGGTGGCTTCAAATATAACATAAAACATAATGATTTCGGTAGCGCTGAAGGCCATAATGAGGAAGGCTTGTAGGGATGTCAGGAGGGTGATGTACATTCGTTGTCGATTAATTGGTTCCAGGGCTGTGTGGTTTTGACTTGCAAGGATTATTAAGGGAAGAAGCCAGCAGGTGAGGACCAGGAGAGGGGTTGAAAGGGGGTCTGTTGCTATGTAAGGGTTAAGGCATGATCAGCCGGTTTCTGAGAGGTTTTTTAATCAGGAAAGGCTGGCCACGGCTACGATTAGGCTGTGGAGTAGTGTTGTGGGTCATAGTCATTTGGCCGGGGCCAGTCAGGTGGTAGGGATTAGCATAAGGGTAGGGATGAGGATTTTTAGCATTGTAGGAGGTTTAGACTTTGGAGGCGGTCGGAGCCATGGGTTCGAGCAGTAGCTACTAGTAGGGCTAGGCCTGCGCTTGCCTCGCAAGCTGAAAATGCTAATAGGAGCATGGGCGAGGGTGAGAAGTTGGTGGAATCAAGTTGCAGGGTTCAAAGGGAGAGGGCAATAAATAAAGAAAGTATTATGCCCTCTAGACATAGGAGGGCGGAGAGAAGGTGGGTTCGATGGAATGCAAGGCCTGTCAACCCCAGTAAAAAAGTTGATGAGAAGGCAAAGTGAACGGGAGTCATCAGGCAATTATGGACTTTAACCACAAGTTTTTGAGCCGAAATCAAATGTTTTTCTTAAACTAACTGCCTATTCGGCTCATTCTAAGCCTCCTTGGAGTCACTCGTAGATTAGGCCAAGTGTGAGTAGGATTAGGACTGCTGAGGCTCAGAGGAATGTAGTGAGTGGTGATGAGAGCTGGTCTCCTCATGGAAGGGGGAGGAGGAGGGCAATTTCTAGGTCGAAGAGAAGGAAGAGGATTGCAACGAGGAAAAACCGGAGTGAGAAGGGCAGTCGGGCTGAGCCTAGGGGGTCAAAGCCGCATTCATAGGGTGAGAGTTTTTCATGGTCTGGGCTTATTTGAGGAAGTCAGAAAGAAACAATGGCCAGGATGGTGCAGAGTGCAGCGGCGATGGTAATAACTGTTGTAACTAAGTTCATTATCTTCCCTTGGATTTTAACCAAGACCAGGTGATTGGAAGTCACTTATACTTGCTTTAATACTAGAAAGATTATGAGCCTCATCAGTAGATGGAGATGTATAGGAATAGTCAAACGACGTCTACGAAGTGTCAATATCATGCAGCTGCTTCGAATCCGAAATGATGTTCGGATGTAAAGTGGTATTGGACTTGTCGAAGGAGGCAGATAGCTAGGAATGTAGATCCAATGATAACATGAAGTCCGTGGAAGCCTGTTGCTACAAAGAATGTGGAGCCGTAGACTCCGTCTGCAATGGTAAATGGGGCTTCGTAGTATTCTATTGCCTGAAGCAGTGTGAAGTAGAAACCGAGGAGGATTGTAAGTGCTAGGGATTGAATTGCCTGTTTTCGCTCACCTTCTATGATGCTGTGATGGGCTCAGGTAACTGTAACACCTGAAGCTAGGAGAACGGCCGTATTGAGGAGGGGCACTTCAAATGGGTCTAATGTGGTAATACCAGTGGGAGGTCAGCAACCTCCTAGTTCAGGGGTTGGGGCAAGGCTTGAGTGATAGAAAGCTCAGAAAAAGCCTAGGAAGAAGAAAACTTCTGATGTAATAAATAGGATTATGCCGTATCGAAGGCCTTTTTGGACAGGAGGTGTGTGATGTCCTTGGAACGTCCCTTCTCGGATGATGTCTCGTCATCATTGATACATTGTTAGAAGAAGTAATGCTAATCCTAGTGTTATGAGGGTTGTGGAGTGGAAGTGAAATCAGATTGCAAGGCCTGATGTTATTAGCAGAGCTGCAACTGCGCCTGTTAGGGGTCAAGGGCTGGGGTCGACTATGTGGTATGCGTGTGCTTGGTGGGCCATTAAACGTTTTCTTGTAGGTAGAGGCTTAGAAGAAGAACAAATACATAGGCTTGAATCATTGCTACTGCTACTTCTAGAAGGGTGAGGAGAAACAGTAGTGCTGTTGTGAGAATTGCTACGGTTGGTATTAAAGGCATGAGGACAAAGGCGGCTGTGGCGATTAGTTGAATTAGGAGATGGCCGGCTGTGAGGTTGGCTGTCAGCCGGACTCCGAGCGCAAGGGGGCGAATGAAAAGGCTAATTGTTTCGATGATGATTAGTACTGGGATCAGGGGGGTGGGGGTCCCTTCTGGAAGGAGGTGGCCTAGGGCAATGGTTGGTTGATTTCGTAATCCAATAATTACTGTGGCTAGTCAAAGGGGTACTGCGAGGCCCATGTTGAGGGATAGCTGTGTTGTAGGGGTAAAGGTGTATGGGAGGAGGCCTAGCATGTTGAGGGAGATGAGGAATAACATGAGTGAGGTCAAAAGAACGGCTCATTTGTGGCCGCCTAAGCTGAGGGGCAGGAGAAGTTGTTGGGTAAAGCGGTTAATAAATCAGTTTTGGAGGGCTAATATACGGTTGTTTAGTCATCGAGGGGACGGGGTTGGGAATAGGATTCAAGGGAGGGTGAGGGCGAGGGCAATCAAAGGGATGCCTAGGAACACAGGGCTCATAAATTGATCGAAAAAGCTTAGTGTCATGGTCAGTTTCAGGGGTTTGTTTTAGCCTTTTCTGTGCTTTGAGGGGTGGGTTCGTTTGGAAAGGTGTGGGCTATAACTTTTGGAGGGATAACGACTAGGAAAATTATTCAGGAGAAGACAAGGATGGCAAATCAAGGTGCGGGATTGAGTTGAGGCATGTCGCTAGGGGTGGTTGGGAGCCACCAGTCTTTAGCTTAAAAGGCTAACGCTATACCCTGTTTAGCTTCTTAGCGAGGCGTCTTCAAGTATTAGGGATGATCAATTTTCAAAGTGTTGTAGGGGAACAGCTTCAACTACGATAGGCATGAAGCTATGGTTTGCCCCGCAAATTTCAGAGCATTGTCCGTAGAATACACCTGGTCGAGATGCGATGAAAGCTGTTTGATTTAGGCGGCCGGGAACTGCGTCTATTTTTACACCTAGTGCTGGGACTGCTCAGGAGTGAAGCACGTCTTCGGCAGAGACTAACACGCGGATTGGGGATTCCACTGGAATAACCATGCGGTGGTCTGCTTCTAAGAGGCGGAATTGACCAGGGGTTAGGTCTTGAGTGGGGATTATGTAGGAATCGAAGCCTAGGTCTTCGTAGTCTGTATATTCATAGCTTCAATATCATTGATGGCCCATAGCTTTAATTGTAAGATGGGGGTCATTGATTTCATCTATAAGGTAAAGGATGCGGAGAGAGGGAAGGGCAATTAGAATCAGGATGATTGCAGGAAGAATGGTTCAAATGATTTCGATTTCTTGGGAATCAAGGATATATTTATTGGTTAATTTAGTGGAGACTATGGCCACAATAATGTAAAGTACTAGTGTACTGATGAGGAAAACAATTATTAGGGCGTGGTCGTGGAAATGAAGAAGTTCTTCTATCACAGGTGAAGCTGCATCTTGAAATCCTAGCTGTGAGGGATGTGCCATTAATTATGCAAGACACGCGGGGGTTTAACCCACGATTCTGCCTTGACAAGGCAGTGTAATAACGTATTTTACTAGTGTCTTATGAAGAAAGTGACAGAGCGGTTATGTGGTTGGCTTGAAACCAATACATGGGGGTTCGACTCCTCCCTTTCTCGTTAGTTTGATTGAACTTGGACGAAAGCAGGCTCTTCGAATGTGTGATATGGGGGAGGGCAGCCATGCAGTCATTCTACATTAGTTGCGGTAAGTTCTACTGATAGGACTTCACGTTTGGCGGCGAATGCTTCTCAGATAATAAATAAGAACATGATTACTGCCACGAGGGAGATTAGGGACCCAATAGAGGAGACTGTGTTTCACAGTGTGTAGGCGTCTGGGTAGTCTGAGTATCGTCGAGGCATTCCAGCTAGGCCAAGGAAGTGTTGTGGGAAGAAGGTGAGGTTTACTCCGATGAACATAATTCCAAAGTGAATTTTTGTTCAAGTGCTGTGAAGGGTGTAACCTGTAAACAGCGGGAATCAGTGAACAAAGGCTGCGACAATAGCAAACACGGCTCCCATGGAAAGGACGTAGTGGAAGTGTGCTACTACGTAGTATGTGTCGTGAAGAACAATATCTAGGGATGAATTGGCTAGGACAATGCCAGTTAAGCCTCCTACTGTGAAGAGGAAGATGAAGCCGAGGGCTCAAAGAAGAGGTGTCTCTCATTTAATAGCCCCTCCATGAAGGGTTGCAAGTCAGCTGAAGACTTTTACACCAGTAGGAATTGCGATAATCATAGTAGCGGATGTAAAGTAGGCACGTGTGTCAACGTCCATTCCAACTGTGAACATGTGGTGGGCTCATACGATAAACCCCAGGAGACCGATTGCCATCATGGCTCAGACTATTCCTATGTAGCCGAAAGGCTCTTTTTTGCCGGAGTAGTAGGCAACGATGTGAGAAATCATACCGAAGCCTGGTAAAATTAGAATATATACTTCCGGGTGTCCAAAGAATCAGAATAGGTGTTGGTAGAGGATGGGGTCACCTCCTCCTGCAGGGTCGAAGAAGGTGGTGTTAAGATTTCGGTCTGTTAGGAGCATAGTAATGCCAGCAGCAAGGACGGGTAGGGAGAGAAGAAGGAGGACGGCAGTGATCAGTACTGCTCATACAAATAGTGGTGTCTGATACTGGGAAATAGCTGGGGGTTTCATGTTAATAATGGTTGTGATAAAATTAATTGCCCCAAGAATTGAGGAGACACCTGCTAAGTGCAGGGAGAAGATTGTGAGATCAACGGAGGCCCCTGCGTGGGCTAGGTTCCCAGCGAGAGGTGGGTAGACAGTTCAACCGGTTCCGGCCCCAGCTTCTACTCCGGAGGAGGCGAGAAGTAGCAGGAAGGAAGGGGGGAGGAGCCAGAAGCTCATATTATTTATTCGAGGGAATGCCATATCTGGGGCACCGATCATAAGTGGGACAAGTCAGTTCCCAAACCCTCCAATCATAATTGGCATTACTATAAAGAAAATTATTACAAAGGCATGTGCTGTAACAATGACATTATAAATTTGGTCGTCCCCTAGGAGGGCGCCTGGTTGGCTTAGTTCTGCTCGAATGAGAAGGCTTAGGGCTGTGCCTACTATTCCGGCTCAAGCACCAAATACTAGATAAAGGGTGCCGATGTCTTTGTGATTAGTCGAGAAAAATCAACGTGTGATTGCCACAGGTAGGATGGCTGAGTTTTAAGCGGTGGATTGTAGCCCCATAGACAGAGGTTTGAGTCCTCTTCTTACCAAGCTCTGAGGTGTTATCATATTAGATTGCAAATCTAAAGTAGCAGGTTGACTCTTGCCGGGGCTTTCCCCCGCCTTGGCCCGCCTAATAGGCGGGGGAAAGGTAGATGGATGCTCGCTGGTTTGAGCGCTTAGCTGTTAACTAAGAGTTTGTAGGATCGAGGCCTGCCTATCTAGAAAGGCCTTAGCTTAATTAAAGTGTCTGTTTTGCATGCAGGAGATGTGGGGTAATATCCCGCAGGTCTTATCAGGGACTGGGAGATTTTCACTCCCGCTTAGGGCTTTGAAGGCCCTTGGTCTTGTGCTATCCTAAGTCTCTTAAAGGGCCAGCAATGCAACTGTGGCAGGGGTTAGGGGTAGGAGCAGGAGGGTTGCTATGGTCGAGAAGGCAAGAGGTATAGAGAGTTGTGTTGATGGGAGTCGTCATGGGGTTGTTCCTGTAAGGTTATTGGGGGATATAGTAAGTGTAATTGCGTATGAGAGTCGGAGGTAAAAGTACAGGCTGAGGAGGGCGGTTAGTGCAGCTAGTGTGGCGGCGGGTGCGAGGTCTTGTTTTGTCAGTTCTTGGAGGATTAGTCATTTTGGCATGAATCCTGTGAGTGGTGGAAGACCCCCTAGGGAAAGAAGGATGAGGGGAGTCAGGGCGGTGAGTGTGGGGGTTTTTGCTCAAGAGGTTGCAAGTGTATTGATGTTGGTTGATTTGTTAATTTTGAATACAAGGAATGTTGAGAATGTTATTACGAAGTATGTCAGAAGGGTTAGGAGGGTGAGGGAAGGGGAGAATTGTAGGACTAGAATCATTCAGCCAAGGTGGGCGATTGAGGAGTATGCAAGGATTTTACGTAGCTGGGTTTGGTTTAGACCACCTCATCCTCCCACGAGGGTGGATGCTAGCCCTAGTATAATTAGGATGGTCGAGTTGGTGGGTTGAATTTGTAGAAGTAAGGCAAAGGGGGCTAGTTTTTGTCATGTGGATAAAAGAAGGCCTGTTGTGAGATCAAGGCCTTGAAGGACTTCGGGCAGTCAGGAGTGGACGGGGGCAAGTCCAATTTTTAGGGCGAGGGCAAGGGTGATTATTGTAATAGGGAGGGGGTGGGATATCTGTTGGATGTCCCATTGTCCTGTGAGTCAGGCATTGGTTGTGCTTGCAAAGAGTAACATGGCTGCTGCGGTAGCTTGGGTCAAAAAGTATTTAGTAGTGGCTTCAACTGCTCGGGGGTGGTGGTGTTGGGCCATAAGGGGGATAATGGCGAGGGTGTTCATTTCAAGTCCTATTCAGGCAAGGAGTCAGTGGGAGCTTGCAAATGTGATTGTGGTTCCTAGGCCTAGTCCAAACAGCAAGGTGGCTAAGATGTACGGGTTCATTAGTAAAGGAAGGAGTTTAACCAACATGTTTGGGGTATGGGCCCAAAAGCTTAATTAGCTGACCTTACTAGGAAGTGGTGTAGTGGAAGCACTGAGAGTTTTGATCTCTCCAGGCAGGGTTCGAACCCCTTCTTTCTAAGGAGTCGGGGGGACTTTAACCCCCATGATTCACTCTATCAAAGTGGCCCTTTGGTTCAGGCACAACTCCTGGGCTATAAATGTGGGGGAAGTCCCGCGAATGCGATGGGAAGGGCTAGATGTCAGATGACTAAGGCTAGTGTGAGGGGGAGGAAGTTTTTTCAGATCAAGTGCATGAGTTGATCGTATCGGAATCGAGGGTATGAGGCTCGAACTCAGAGGAAGACGATTGAGAGGAGTGCTGCCTTGGTTATGAGGTTCATAGCAGTGAGTTCGGGGAGTGTTGGGATGTGGGATGCTCCTAAAAATAATGTGGCGGAGAGTGTGTTTATTAGAAGGATGTTGGCGTATTCTGCCAGGAAAAATAAAGCAAAAGGTCCTCCTGCATATTCTACATTAAAGCCTGAGACTAGTTCAGATTCTCCTTCTGTGAGATCGAAGGGGGCACGGTTGGTTTCTGCTAGGGTTGAGATATACCATATTGCGGCTAATGGTCAGGCTGGTAAAATTAGTCAGACGCTTTCTTGGGCCACGTTAAAGGTTTGTAGGGTAAATCCTCCAGTGAAGATAATGGCGTTTAAAAGGATGAGTCCTAGACTGACTTCGTATGAAATGGTTTGGGCCACAGCTCGGAGTGCCCCAATTAGGGCGTATTTTGAATTGGATGCTCATCCTGATCCTAAAATTGAGTAGACTGCAAGACTAGAAAGGGCTAGGATGAAGAGAATGCCTAAATTTAGGTCGGTCACTGGGTAGGGGAGAGGTATTGGGGCTCATAGTGTGAGGGCGAGGGTGAGTGCCAGTATGGGGGTTAGAAGGAATAGGACGGGGGAGGAGGTGGAGGGTCGGACTGGTTCTTTGATAAAGAGTTTCACTCCGTCGGCAATAGGTTGTAACAGGCCGTAGGGGCCAACGATGTTTGGGCCTTTTCGTAGTTGTATGTAGCCTAGCACTTTGCGTTCGATTAGGGTTAGGAAAGCAACGGCTAGGAGAACAGGGACGATGAAGGCTAATGGGTTGATAATATGGGTGATGAGTGTTGAGATCATAGTTAGGGAGAGGACTTGAACCTCTGTGGAAAGGGCTTAGGTCTTTTGCAGTAACCGGGCTCTGCCACCCTAACATGCCGTTTTCTCCGGCACAGGGGCATGCCCTTTTGCCTATTTTAGTTGTTTTCATTAGGTGGGGGTGAGGCAGTACCTTGAGTATGGGCCTCTTCTTTTCGGTCCTTTCGTACTAGAAAAGATCATGTCATAGATAGAAACTGACCTGGATTACTCCGGTCTGAACTCAGATCACGTAGGACTTTAATCGTTGAACAAACGAACCCTTAATAGCGGCTGCACCATTAGGATGTCCTGATCCAACATCGAGGTCGTAAACCCCCTTGTCGATATGGGCTCTAAAAGGGGATTGCGCTGTTATCCCTAGGGTAACTCGGTTCGTTGATCGGCGTTGCCGGATCTGATTGGTCAGAAGTTCTGGTCATTAGAGCGGGAGCTCTTAGTTGTAGGAAGGAGTATTCCCATTCCACGTGGGGGTTTTTTGTTTCCCCGCGGTCGCCCCAACCAAAGACATTAGGGCAGGGTTCATCTGGTTTAGTCCTTTGTGAAGGGGTGTTTAACATGATCTGCCTTGGTGTCTAAAGCTCCATAGGGTCTTCTCGTCTTATGGTGTTATCCCCGCTTCTGCACGGGGAGATCAATTTCATTGACTTGAAAAAGGAGACAGCTAAGCCCTCGTTATGCCATTCATACAGGTCTCCATTTAAAAGACAAGTGATTGCGCTACCTTCGCACGGTCAAAATACCGCGGCCGTTAAACATATAGTCACAGGGCAGGCGGGACCTCTTATTCCTCAGTTTTGCAAGAGGCGATGTTTTTGGTAAACAGGCGAGGCTTTATGTGTTTGCCGAGTTCCTTCTTTTTCTTTTAGTCTTTCCTTAGGGGCACACCAGTGTGGGGTTAACGGTTGTTTGTTGGATGGTTTTCTGGTTGTTTGGTCTGTTGTTCAGTTCCCTCTTTGTTTGGGGCCGTTAAGATTCGGTGGGGGGTCCATTCCGATTTACACGTGTGCAAGGAGAGAGGCGGAGGCTCTCTTATTACTCATATTAGCATAGTCGCTCCCATGTTTGCATGGGATGGCCTGGTAGGGCTAGGGGGTTAAGATTAGATTATCAGTATAAAAGGATAGGGGGTATGTCTGAGCTTTAACGCTTTCTATAGGGATGGCTGCTTTTAGGCCCACCAGAACATTTTACCTTTATGTTATTATGATCTTTACCCTCCTGGTAAAGTTGTGTCTTGTCTCAAAGGGGCTGTACCCCCTTTGAGTAACTCTCGCGGTTTCTTAAGGTGTCAGAGGGGAGTCGGACGAGGGTGAGGGGAGAAGCCGAGAGGCTGAACTTCTATTCAATTCTCAGGCAACCAGCTATAACTAAGTTCGGTAGGTTTGTCACCTCTACTCAAAGCTCTTCCCACCCTTTTGCCACAGGGACGGGTTTGCCCTATTAATAGCCTGTCTTGGAGTAGCTCACTTAGTTTCGGGGAACCAAACTAAAGGGCTCTTTGCTTGGGTTTTTCTGGCTAAATCATGATGCAAAAGGTACGAGCTTAAATCTCTGCTTTTTTTGGCTTGACTGAGTTGTTTCATTACTCTTTCAGCGTTCCCTTGCGGTACTTTCTCTATTGCGCCACGGTCCCTTTTCTGTCGCCCATACTAAGGGGGAAAAATGGTTTGTTTTATGCGGGTGTTAGTGCATTTAGGGGTATTTATATTGGTGTGTTGTTTTTGGTTTGGGGGGCTAGCTAGTGGGCGTCAGGGTAATCCGATTTGCACGGATGACTTCTCAGTGTAAGGGAGATGCTTTTCTGTCTTAGCTATACTCTGATTTTTCCAAGTGCACCTTCCGGTACACTTACCATGTTACGACTTGCCTCCCCTTTGCGATTGTAGGGTTTTAGTTACATAGATTGTTAGGCTTGGGGAGAGTGACGGGCGGTGTGTGCGCGCTTCAGGGCCAATTTCAGCAGAACACTCTATTTCCTGCTTACTGCTAAATCCTCCTTTAGATATACATTTCAGTTTATCGTCCGTGATTCACTGTGTTAGTGAATGTAGCCCATTTCTTCCCCTTCCATACGCTACACCTCGACCTGACGTTTTGGGTTGTGCCAATTCTGCTTACTATGAGGCCTTCACAGGGTAAGCTGACGACGGCGGTATATAGGCGGGAAAAACAAGGAAGGGTGAGGTTGAACGGGGGTTATCGGTTCTAGAACAGGCTCCTCTAGGTGGATCTAAAGCACCGCCAAGTCCTTTGGGTTTTAAGCTGATGCTCGTAGTACCCTGGCGGATAGTAGGTGTATTGTACTATCAATGTTTATGGCTAGGCATAGTGGGGTATCTAATCCCAGTTTGTGTCATAGCTTTCGTGGGTTCAGCTGATATAAAGCCACTTTCGTGATTGAACTTCTTACCTTCGGGAGCGTATAACAGCCCTGAGGGCGTTCGGCTTTAGTTTTGTAGATGAGTCTTAACCACTCTTTACGCCGGAGTCTATCAACTTGGGCCTCTCGTATAACCGCGGTGGCTGGCACGAGTTTTACCGGCCCTCTTAACCTTGACTAAGTCAAGTTTTCACTTATAGCTTAATGTTTATCACTGCTGAGTTCCCTTGAGGGTGTGGCTAAGCAAGGTGTCGTGGGCTTATAATTAAATGTGCCTGATACCAGCTCCTTGTTCCCGGGCAGGGAACTGTGGGGCATTCTCACGGGGGTGCGGATACTTGCATGTGTAAGTTTGGTTAAAGTTGATAGTAAAGTCAGGACCAAGCCTTTGTGCTTACGGAACTTTCTAGGGTCCATCTTAACATCTTCAGTGTTATGCTTTAGTTAAGCTACGTTAGC